ATATAATTATCACTATAAATTAGAACCATAATTCCAACAGTAGTGATTAACATTAACATAATAGAAGTAAGTGGATCAATCAAGTAGCCAAATTCTAAAGAAAAATCATTATCGAGGATCCAAGACCATACATATTGATAGATAGAACTGCTATTTATTTGCTGAGTAGACAGATTAGTTGCAAAAATCATGACTATACTTAACAATAAAATACTCGGAAAAGCCCACATACGACGAAGATTTTTTGTTGCTGTCGGAAAAAGAAGAAGTCCCGCTCCTATTAACATAGGAGCCAGAAGTGGAAGGAAAGGTATGATCCACGCATATTGATATGTCTGTTCCATAAAAAAAGTTTTTTAATTCTTAATTAATATTAATTGTTTCCGATTCACCAAACCTTACCTCTTTTGAAAGGAGTCAATAAAAAAATGAAGATATGCACTAACTTAAATAGAATTTGAATTTCTTTTTACTTATTCTTTTTCTTTCTGAATTTCTACTAAATATTTCAAATATTCAAATCAAGAAGTTACAATTGGTCAAATCATATGAAAGAAAGAGATTAATGACTAGTCTCCTTGGAATTTGAAAACTCGAGTCAAATTAGACATATTTTTCATCCATCTTATCTATTCTTTTAGATTTTAGAAAAAAAAATATTATCTAGAAAAGAAATACATAATGAATTAGAAAAGTGCAGACTTTTTTTTGAACAATAGATGTCTTTCACATCCAGCTATACCAATGAGTAATCTCTTAATTTTAATTTAAATGGCAGTTCCAAAAAAACGTACTTCTGCATCAAAAAAGCGTATTCGTAAAAATTTTTGGAAAAGAAAGGGGTATTGGGCAGCGTTAAAAGCATTTTCCTTAGGGAAATCTCTTTCTACCGGGAATTCAAAAAGTTTTTTTGTGCGACAAACAAATAAGTAATAAAACATAACACGTTGGAATAATCTGAATCGGCCTGACTCAAAAATTGACTCATTGCATTTCAAAATAAAATTCCCGAATTCCATTTCCTATTGATTAGCTCAACAGGGAATGGAATTCGTTTCGCTCTTAGAATATATAGAAGAAGAATTCTTCTGTTTACCTTACCGAATTCGAAAAAAAAAAGTTTCTTTTTGTTGACAAAAAAACACAAAATACTAAAATAAATTTTAGTATATTTTATCATTTCCAAGCCGAGAAATCTTATTTCCCCATCAACCTATTTGTTACAATACTATAAGGTTTTCTTTTTTTCTATAGATTATAGATACACTTTTTCCGTATATCTGTATAGAAGGGCGGATAGAAAATCTTTCGTTACTAAAATCATTGAACCTAATTGATTCAAATTCTAAACTTTTTTATGCAACTTTATTACTTTTGAATTTTCTCTGAAGTCTTCTAGACTATAAACCCCATATATCTCTCGCCATCAATCCAGGCAAAAACCCTTAGTGAATATATTCTGGATAAATATGTGTCAATTTTGAATGATCCAAAATAGGTTCTTTTTTTATGTTCATTGATAAAATGGATTTTTTGTTTCACTTTTTGAACTCAAATAAATCAAAAACAGTTCATTAAAAAAAAATCTTTTTTTGGGGGGTTCTATCCCTTAATTCATAGTAGGACGATCGAGTTTTACAAGAGTTCAAGTCGAAGAGAGTATAAAATACACAATAAAACTAAGACCCTAAGCTAAAATAATGAACCTTCAAATACCTATTTGAACGGATTTTTATTCATCAATTTGAATCTTTCCCAAAAAATATTCCACCCAATTGAATTCTTAATTCTAGACGATTGCTTATTCATAGGCTATTATAAGTTCAAGACAAGCCGCTATGGTGAAATTGGTAGACACGCTGCTCTTAGGAAGCAGTGCGAGAGCATCTCGGTTCGAGTCCGAGTGGCGGCATATCATCTCCTAAAAAAAGTAAATAGATCCTATAATGAATTCAATTGCCGATTTCTATTTTATAATTAAGGGACTCTTTTTTATGATATTTTTAACCTTAGAGCATATGTTAACTCATATTTGTTTTTCGATCGTTTCAATTATAATTACAATTCATTTGATAACCTTTTTAGTCGATGAAATCGTAAAAGTATATGATTCATCCGAAAAGGGCATGATAATGACTTTTTTCTGTATAACAGGATTATTAATTACTCGTTGGATTTATTCGAGACATTTTCCACTAAGTGATTTATATGAATCGTTAATCTTTCTTTCATGGAACTTTTCCCTTATTCATATAGTTCCGTATTTCAAAAAAAATCCAAATCTTCTAAGCACAATAATTGGGCCAAGTGCTATTTTTACCCAGGGCTTTGCTACTTCAGGTCTTTTAACTGAAATACACGAATCCACAATATTAGTACCCGCTCTTCAATCTGAGTGGCTAATAATGCACGTAAGTATGATGATACTAGGCTATGCGGCCCTTTTATGTGGATCATTATTATCAGTATCACTTCTAGTCATTACAATTAGAAAAAAGAG